CTTTATATTTGGGGGGGGAGGCCAGCGAGTGCAATGGGGGGGGACATATGTCAAATAACTAAAGAGAGGGTCAGAGGTAAAAAGTTTTTTCAGATAAGGTGTATAAGCTGGTCGTACCGGAAGCGGGGGTACGAGGCCCGAATTGATAGGAATAAGACGGATAGGAGGGTTGTTTTAATTATTAGGCTTACTGTTGCTATTTGGGGGAAGAAGGGGATGTGGGATACATCTAGAAAAAGAGTGGCAGACAAAGTATTTATTAGAAGGATATTAGTATATTCTGCTAGGAAGAATAGGGCGAATGGGCCGCCTGCATATTCTACGTTAAAACCAGAGACTAGTTCGGATTCACCTTCTGTTAGGTCGAAAGGTGTTCGGTTTGTTTCGGCAAGGCTTGAAATGTATCATATCGCTGCGAGGGGTCAGGCGGGGATGACTAGTCAGATAGCTTCTTGTGTAATCCCAAATGCTTGCAGGGTAAAGTTGCCTGTGAGTACAATTAATGTTAATAAAATTAGGCCTAAACTAATTTCGTATGAGATAGTTTGGGCGACTGCTCGTAGGGCCCCGATTAGTGCATATTTTGAGTTTGAAGCTCATCCAGAGCCGAGAATAGAATACACAGCAAGGCTTGAGAGTGCCAGGATAAAAAGAATGCTTAAGTTGACATCCACGACAGGATGGGGTATAGGTAGGGGGGCTCAAAGTGTGAGGGCTAGGGTCAGGGCAAGCATAGGGGCAATTAGGAATAGAATAGGTGAAGTTGTAGAAGGATATACGGGCTCTTTAATAAATAGTTTTATGCCGTCAGCGATTGGTTGGAGGAGGCCGTAGGGTCCTACGATGTTTGGGCCCTTATGGAGTTGTATATACCCTAAGATTTTGCGTTCAATAAGAGTAAGGAATGCAACCGCCAAAAGGACAGGTACAATAAAGGCCAAGGGGTTGATAATATGTGTAAAAAGTAGTAGGATCATAGTTAGAAAGAGGATTTGAACCTCTGTTAAAAGGGCTTAGGTCTTTTGCATATCCATGTTCTGCCATTCTAGCGTGCAGTTATCTACTGGTGCGTTTTGAGTCCCCTTATCCATTTAAGATATTTCAATGGATGGAGGGAGGGCTTACCTTAGGCATAGGCCCTCTTTTTTCGGTCCTTTCGTACTAGAAAAAAGGGCATTATAGATAGAAACTGACCTGGATTACTCCGGTCTGAACTCAGATCACGTAGGGTTTTAATCGTTGAACAAACGAACCCTTAATAGCGGCTTCACCATTAGGATACCCTGATCCAACATCGAGGTCGTAAACCCCCTTGTCGATAGGGACTCTTGAAGGGGATTGCGCTGTTATCCCTGGGGTAACTTGGTTCGTTGATCGGCTGTGCCGGATCCTTAGGTCAAAAGTTTTGTTTCTTTGAACTGTCGTTCTGGGATTTAAGGTTATATCCTAGTCCTCATGGAGGTTGTTTTTTACTCCGCGGTCGCCCCAACCGAAGACATTGGAGGGAGTATAAACTTGTTTATGTCCTTTTTAGGTTTACTACATAAAATCCGTCTATTGTCTTAAGCTCCACAGGGTCTTCTCGTCTTATATTAATATCCCCGCTTCTGCACGGGGAGATCAATTTCATTGACTAGGTAAAGGAGACAGTTAAGCCCTCGTTATGCCATTCATACAGGTCTTTATTTAAAAGACAAGTGATTGCGCTACCTTTGCACGGTCAAAATACCGCGGCCGTTGAACATATAGTCACAGGGCAGGCGGGACCTCTTATACATAGAATGCAAGAGGCGGTGTTTTTGGTAAACAGGCGAGGCTTATGGTTGCCGAGTTCCTTCTTTTCCCTTTAGTCTTTCCTTATAAGCACTCCAGTGTGGGGTTAACGGTAGGTTGGTATTTGTTTTTCTTGTGTTTTAATTGGTATACAATACCCTCTTTAATTTGGGGCCGTTAATTCTCGGTGGGGGGTCCGTTCCGAAATACACTTGGGCAAGGAGAGAGTCATCTCTCTTATTACTCATATTAGCATTATCTCTCCTAGGGGTTTAGGAAGGCCTGGTAGGTCAAGGGGATAAAGAATTTTTGGCGGTATATATGAATATCGAGTGCTTGAGCTTTAACGCTTTCTTTTTAGGTGGCTGCTTTTAAGCCCACTAAAACACTTAGGTCTTTTAAAATTTTGGTCTTTAACCTCCTAAGAAAGTTGTTTCTTATATCAAACAAGCTGTACCTTATTTGATTAGCTCAAATTACTCACGTTCATTTTGTCAAGAAAATCAGAATGGGATAAGGAATAATTAGGCTGAGCTTCTACTCAATTCCCAGGCAACCAGCTATAACTAGGCTCGGTTGGTTTATCACTTCTACTCGGGAGTCTTCCCAATCTTTTGCCACAGATATGGGTTGGCTCATTTATTAGCTGCTCCGGAGTAGCTCGCTTAGTTTCGGGGTATCAAACTAAAGGGCTCTTTGCCTGATGGTTACTTGCTAAAACATGATGCAAAAGGTACGAGGATAAATCTCTGCTTTTCTGTACTTAATTAATTGTTTCATTTCTCTTTCATTTTTCCCTTGCGGTACTAGTTCTATTGCTCCTGGTTCCTTTTTTGTCTCCCGTACTAAGGCGGAAAAATGGTTTGGTAGTTTATTATATGTAAATAAGGGTTTATTAATGTGTATTGGTTAGTTTTGGATGGTGGGCTAGTTTTGCAGTGTCAAGGCAGTCCAAGTCGCATGGACAGTTTCTCGGTGTAAGGGAGATGCTTTACTAATTAAGCTATGCTTTGGTATTCCAAGTGCACCTTCCGGTACACTTACCATGTTACGACTTGTCTCCCCTTAATTTTTCAGATGTTTAACTTAATTTTATTAGATAAGGGAGAGTGACGGGCGGTGTGTGCGCGCTTCAGAGCCTATTTCAGAAGAACTCTCTATTTTCTTCTTACTGCTAAATCCTCCTTCAGCTTTATTTTTCAATAAATAATTCGTGTTTATCGATAGATAAATGTAGCCCATTTCTTCCCCTGCCATATACTACACCTCGACCTGACGTTTTGGGTTGTACCAATCTTGCTCACTAATAATCTTTCACAAGGTAAGCTGACGACGGCGGTATATAGGCGGAAATGACAAAGCAGGGTGAGGTTAAACGGGGGTTATCAGTTCTAGAACAGGCTCCTCTAGGTGGGTTTAAAGCACCGCCAAGTCCTTTGGGTTTCAAGCCAATGCTTGTAGTTCCCTGGCGGATTATGAGTAAGTTGCTATCAATGTTTACGGTTATGCATAGTGGGGTATCTAATCCCAGTTTGTTCCATAACTTTCGTGGAGTCAGAGTATTAAAGCCACTTTCGTAGAAGATTTTCATATTTTCGGATGCGTATAACAGCTTGGAAAATGTTTGGCTTTAGTTTAAGAATTACCTAACCACTCTTTACGCCGGTTTCTGTCAGCTTGGGCCTCTCGTATAACCGCGGTGGCTGGCACGAGTTTTACCGGCCCTCTTAGCTTTAACTAAGTCGAGTTTACACTCATGGTTTAATGTTTATCACTGCTGAGTTCCCTTGGGGGTGTGGCTAAGCAAGGTGTTATGGGCTACAAAGTGTGCCTGATACCAGCTCCTTGGTCTCATAAGAGGGTAAAGGGCATCCTCACAGGGGTGCGGATACTTGCATGTGTAAGTACAGCTATAGGGGACAGTAAAGTTAGGACCAGGCCTTTGTGCTCTTGGAATCTTTTATAATCCATGATAACATCTTCAGTATTATGCTTTAGGTTTAAGCTACAACAGCGTTAGGTCTTAGTGTAATTTGAGTCTAATGAGGTAAATATGTCTAGGGAATATGTTTTGAAAGTTTAGCTATACTATAAGTACATGACAATTGTTGATTGACAAGTGAGACATTAAACTTATTTGGTACTTTCCTGTTTCTTAGGGGTTTGCAGGAGTGTTAGACATGTCAGGGTTGTAAGGGGTAGGGGGTTTATTGGAATTAAACCAAGAGTGGGCGATCTTAATAAAAGTTAGGATTAAATTAAGTATCATTATGCTTTGACAATAGATATATGCTATTCTTATGTAATGTCTTTCCAACATTAAACGAATTTACGCGTTCAAGGAAATGTTCAACCCTGTTAGTTAATACCGTGTGCACTCTGAAATGCTAACTGAAAGGAAAAAAAAAAAAGGAACCAGCTGCCCAATGGAGTGAACGCCCGGCTTGGGGGGTAACGAGTCGTATGATTTCCACCATTAACTTATGCTAGCGTCGATGAAAGTGTGAGGGTTAATAAATTAATGGACCTGAAGTAGGAGCCAAATGCCAGGAATAATTCACCTTTTAGGTAGCTACCCTCACAAGAAGGGCGCCTGACCATCAATAACCGTTGGCCTTAAGACATGGACTTGTAGGTAGGCTCTTACTACACTAAAATGGTTAATTTGTTTGTTGTGGAGTCGTGGTATAACTTAACTTATGGATTATTGTGTTAGGTCTTAAATGTCAATAACACGAAACAACTATTTTTTAGTTTGCATTAATGGTTTATGAATACCTTAGTGAAATGCCTTAGTTCTGTGTTTTAGATAAGTCAATGGTTTTTATACATAAATGTATTAAATAATACATATATGTGATATATATATATATATGCATGCAGAATATAGTTTAAGCAGAATCTTAGCTTTGGGAGCTAAAGGCGGGAGTTTGATTCTCCTTTTTCTGAGCGGGAGGGAGGATTTTAACCTCCGACCTCCAGTTTACAAAACTGGCGCTCTTGAACTGAGCTACTAACGCAGGTTCATTTGAAAGCTTTATTTTCTGTTAAGCCGCTTATAGGAATTAATAGAAGGAAAAGCATGAAATAAATAATAGATGCTACTTGTCCAATTAGGATGAATGGAGCTTCAACTGGTATACCCCCAATTCATGTAAGGATAACCATGTCGGCAACTAATGTTCAGAAGAGGGTTTGGCCTACTGGTCGGAAAGTGAGGCCTCGTTGTTTAGAGGTGTGGAGAATAGGGATAAACATTAAGACAAGAATGGATGAGAGGAGGGCTAGTACACCGCCTAGTTTGTTAGGGATGGATCGAAGGATGGCGTAGGCAAATAAGAAGTATCATTCTGGTTTGATATGAGGGGGAGTGATTAGAGGGTTTGCGGGTGTGAAATTATCTGGGTCTCCTAAAAGATTAGGAGTGAATAATGTAATGTTGATTAGGGAGATTATAAGTACTGTAAATCCGAGGAGATCTTTGTAAGAAAAATATGGGTGAAAAGAGATCTTGTCAGCGTCCGAGTTCAATCCTGCTGGGTTATTGGAGCCTGTTTCGTGAAGGAATAAAAGGTGGATAAGTGTGGTGGCGGTAACAATAAACGGGAGTAGGAAATGGAAGGCGAAAAATCGTGTGAGGGTTGCATTGTCAACTGAGAATCCCCCTCAGATTCATTGGACAAGATTGGTGCCTATATAGGGTACTGCAGATATAAGGTTGGTAATAACTGTTGCGCCTCAGAAGGATATTTGTCCTCACGGTAAGACGTAACCTACAAAAGCGGTGGCTATTACGAGGAGGAGTAGGATAACTCCGATGTTTCAGGTTTCCTTGAATAAATAGGAGCCGTAGTATAAACCTCGAGCGATGTGTATATACATACAGATGAAAAAGAAAGATGCGCCGTTGGCGTGCATGCTGCGGATTAGTCACCCGTAGTTGACGTCACGGCAAATATGGTTAATTGAAGAGAATGCTGTAGCAATGTCGGAGGTGTAGTGTATTGCGAGAAATAATCCGGTGAGGATTTGTACTCCTAAACATAATCCCAGAAGAGACCCAAAATTCCATCAAAGTGAAATGTTTGATGGGGTTGGGAGGTCTACAAGGGCATTATTAGCAATTTTTAGGATAGGGTGGGTTTTTCGTAGGCTGGTCATTAGAAGTTCTTGTAGTTGAATACAACGGTGGTTTTTCAAGCCACAGGTCCTGGTTAAAATCCTGGTGGGAATTATGACTTATTTGATGTCTTTACTGTTAGTAGGGTTGGTGTTTGGTTTAGTAGGGGTGGCTTCTAACCCCTCCCCTTATTTTGCGGCTTTAGGGTTGGTAGTTGTAGCTGGCATGAGTTGTGGTATTATGCTAAGTTATGGGGGCCCTTTCTTATCTTTAGTTCTATTTTTGATTTATTTAGGGGGGATATTAGTTGTGTTTGCCTATTCTGCAGCGTTGGCCGCAGAGCCCTATCCTGAAAGTTGAGGGGATTGATCTGTTGGGGTTTATGGTTGTTTTTACTTGGGAGGGGTTATAATTACATTTTTGTTATTTTGAGGTGGATGATTTGAGTATTCTTGGGTGCCAATTGATGAGCTTTTTGATTTTTCTGTTTTTCGGGGGGATATATCAGGGGTGGCTGTGATGTATTCACAAGGGGGTTGAATATTGGTAATTAGTGCTTGGGTCCTCTTGTTGACTCTTTTTGTTGTGCTTGAGTTGACGCGAGGTTTAGTTCGAGGTGCGTTACGGGTAGTCTAAATAAGAAGGGAGGTTGCTAAGAATAGTGTTAGGATAAACAAGGTTAGGAAAGTTTTGATGGTACCTTTTTGGGCGTTGCTCGTGGTAGTAATTATGGGTGAATTTAGGGTGGCTGAGGCTTTAGGGCCCACTTTTTCTAATCAGGTTAAGTCAATGGTTTGTGATGCAATATTTTGTCCTAGGAATAATAATGCTTTAGGTGGTACGCGATGAATGATCGTAGGGAAGAACCCTAGTATGTTGGAGAAAGCATGGGTTTCAAGCTTAGGTGTAATAGTTTGTTGTCGGAGTGTGATATGGGCAAGTTCAAGGGCTAGTAGAAGACCTAGAATGGTGACGATGAGAGCAGTTAACTTAATGAGAGGGGTTATGGTTATCATTGGAGATTTGTTTGGGAGCATGTTGGAGGTAATAAGAAAACCCGTGATAATACTTCCTCAGGCTAAGCGTTTAATGGGATTAATAATTAGGGGGTTATTTTCATTAATAGGTGAAAGGGTATTAAATTGGGGGTAGCCTATAACTACAAGGTAGGTTAATCGGAGACTGTAAATGGCGGTGAATGAGGTGGCTAGAAGTGTGAGGAAGAGGGCTCAGGCGTTGATATAGGAGGTGTTCAATGCTTCAATAATGGCGTCTTTAGAGAAAAATCCGGCCAGGAAAGGTATACCTGTAAGAGCAAGGCTTCCTAAGGTGAGGGATGAGGAGGTGAAAGGGGTTAGTTGATGTAAGCCTCCCATTTTTCGGATATCTTGTTCGTCATTAAGGCTGTGAATAATGGACCCGGAACACAAGAAGAGTATAGCTTTGAAAAAAGCGTGTGTACAGATGTGTAGAAAGGCTAATTGGGGTTGGTTAAGGCCGATAGTCACTATTATTAAACCTAGCTGGCTTGATGTGGAAAAAGCTACAATTTTCTTGATATCATTTTGTGTTAGGGCACAGATGGCAGTAAATAAAGTGGTTAAAGCGCCAAGACAGAGACAAAGGGTAAGAGCTGTGTTATTGTTTTCCATTAAAGGGCTTATTCGGACAAGCAGGAAGATACCTGCAACTACTATTGTGCTGGAGTGTAGTAGGGCAGAGACTGGAGTAGGGCCCTCTATAGCTGAGGGTAATCAGGGGTGCAAGCCGAATTGGGCGGATTTGCCCGTTGCTGCCAAGATTAGGCCAAGGAGAGGGAGGGTAAGATCTTCTCCCTTTGCTGATGAGAACATTTGATGTATTTCCCATGAATTTAGATTAGAAGCTATCCATGCTATAGCAAGAATTAGACCGATATCTCCTACACGGTTATAGAGTACTGCTTGTAGAGCCGCTGTATTAGCGTCTGCCCGGCCGTACCACCACCCAATAAGAAGGAAAGATATGATTCCTACACCCTCTCACCCAATAAAAAGCTGGAATATGTTATTTGCGGTAACTAAAATAATTATGGCTACTAAAAACATTAACAGATATTTGAAGAAGCGGTTTATGTTTACATCTGATGTTATGTATCATAAGGCAAACTCCAAGATTGATCATGTGACGTAAAGGGCTACAGGTGTGAAAATAATAGAGTAGAAGTCAAATTTAAAGCTGATGTTGATATCAAAAGTCAGTGAATTCATTCATGATCATGAGGTGATAATTGTTTCAGTACCCTCGTTAAGGAAAAGGAATAGGGGTAGAAGACTAACAATAAATGCTGTTTTAACAGAGGTCTTAACGTAGGTGGCTGACCAATTAGGGGGAAGGGGGTTGGGAGTCAAGGTTAATAAAAGAGGGCTAATTAGAAGGGTAAAAATGATGAGAAGGGTGGAAGATATTAGTAGGGGGGATAAGTGCATAGCTGGTGCTTGGATTTGCACCAAGAGTTTTGGCTCCTAAGACCAATGGATAACTACTATCCTTCACTAGCAGGTGAGTGAGCCCCAGAGTTTAACTGAGGAGGCATAAGTTAGCAGCTTTTGTTGTCTTCGGACCCCTCTCGGTGGATGAGGGGATTTTAACCCCTATTTCTAGAATCACAATCTAATGTTTTGGTTAAACTACATTTACAAAAAAGTCAGCCTCATAATAACTCAGGTTTAAAAGTCAGTAGGAGGAGGGGGACTAGGTGGAGGGTGATGAGTAAGTGTTCTCGGGAGTGGGAGGGGTCCAAGAAGACCAGGTGGTTGGTGAGTGGGCCTCGTTGTGTTATTAAGAATAAGTAAAGGGAATACCCTGCTGTAATGAGGGTACCGGTGCCTGTGATGGTTATAGTTCAAGGAGATCAGGTAAAAAGTGAGGAGATGATGATTAGTTCTCCTATAAGGTTAGGTAAAGGAGGTAGGGCAAGATTGGCTAAACTAGTAATAAATCATCAGGTTGCCATTAGGGGGAATACCATTTGTAATCCTCGAGCTAACACTATGGTTCGGCTATGTGTTCGTTCATAATTTGTGTTAGCTAAACAAAATAGTGCTGAAGAGGTTAGGCCATGAGCAATTATGAGGATTAGGGCCCCCGTGAAGCCCCAGGGTGTTTGAATAAGAATACCGGTGGCTACCAAACCCATATGGCTAACTGAGGAGTAGGCAATTAGGGATTTCAGATCGGTTTGACGTAAGCAGATTAAGCCCGTTATAATTACACCCCATAATGCTAGAGCAATAAAGGGATAACAAAGCTCTTTGCTTAGAGGTTCCAGATTTGTTATTATGCGTATTATGCCATAGCCTCCTAGTTTTAGGAGGACGGCTGCTAAGACCATGGAGCCGGCGATAGGTGCTTCTACGTGGGCTTTAGGGAGTCAAAGATGTACTCCGTACAGGGGTATTTTTACTAAAAAGGCCATTAAACATCCGGTTCATCATAATTTATCACTTAATGTGTCAAGGTTTATAGGGTTGGTGTATTGCATTGTAAGAAGGGATAGTGTCCCGATGTTATTTTGAAGTAGTAATAAGGCAATTAAGAGGGGTAAGGATCCAGCAAGCGTGTAAAATAAGAAGTAAATGCCCGCGTTTAGGCGTTCTGCTTGATTACCCCAACGGGTAATAATCAGGAGGGTTGGGATTAAAGTGGCTTCAAACATAATGTAAAAAAGGATTAACTCTGTGGCACTAAAGGCTATAATTAGAAAGATTTGCAGAAAGGTTAGAAGTATGATGTAAGTGCGTTGTCGGGTAATAGGTTCATGGGTTATGTGGCTTTGACTTGCCAAGATTATAAGGGGGAGAAGTCAGCAGGATAAGACGAGGAGGGGTGTTGATAAGGGATCTGTTGCTATGAAGGTGTTGATGGTGGATCATCCAGTTTCTGATGATCATTTAGTTCAGTGGAGACTAAGTAAGGCAATCAAAAGGCTATGTATAAGTGTTAGAGGTCATAATCATTTGTTTGGCAAAAGGTAGGTTGTGGGGGTGAGTAGTATTGTAGGGAGGAGGATTTTTAACATTGTAGAATATTTAAGGCCTGAAGGCGGTCTGTACCATGGGTGCGGGAAGTTGCTACAAGCAAAGCTAAGCCTGTACTTGCTTCACATGCTGAAAAAGCTAGGAGAAGTATTGGGGAGGGGGAGAAGCTGGTTGAACCAAGTTGCAAGGTTCACAAAGAGAGGGTTACGTAAAGGGCTAGTATTATACCTTCGAGGCAGAGAAGGGCTGAGAGTAGATGTGTACGGTGGAATGCTAAGCCTGTTAAGCCTAAAATAAAAGCGGAGGAGAGGGTGAAGTGTACTGGTGTCATTTGACGATCATGGAATTTAACCATGTGCTTTTGAGTCGAAATCAAGTGTTTTAATTAGACTAATCGTCTATTCTGCTCATTCGAGGCCGCCTTGTATTCACTCATAAACTAGGCCTAGGGTCAGTAAGATGAGAACTAATGAGGCTCATATGAATGTGACAGTAGGGGGAGCGAGTTGAATGCCTCAAGGAAGGGGAAGAAGTAGGGCGATCTCTAGGTCAAAAAGAAGGAACAAAATAGCTACTAGGAAGAATCGAAGTGAGAAAGGAAGGCGAGCTGAGCCAAGGGGGTCAAAGCCACATTCGTAGGGTGAGAGTTTTTCTGGGTCTGGCTTCATTAAAGGGAGTCAGAATGAGATAGCAGCTAGAACAAGGGAAAGTGTTGTGGTGATAAGTAAGATTGTAGTGAGTAAATTCATTATCTTTTCTCGGACTTTAACCGAGATCATGAGATTGGAAATCACTTATACTATTTAGTACTAAAAAGATATGATCCTCATCAATAAATTGAGATGTACAGGAAAAGTCAGATGATGTCTACAAAGTGTCAGTATCAAGCGGCGGCTTCAAAGCCAAAGTGGTGTTCTGATGTGAAGTGATATTGAATCTGTCGAATGAGGCATACTGTCAGGAAAGTTGAGCCGATAATTACATGAAGTCCGTGGAAGCCCGTGGCTACGAAAAAGGTTGACCCATAAATCCCATCGGCAATGGTGAAGGGGGCTTCATAGTATTCTAAAGCCTGAAGGAATGTGAAATAAAAACCTAGTAGGATGGTTAACAAGAGTGATTGAATAGCTTGTTTTCGCTGTCCCTCTATAATACTGTGGTGAGTTCAAGTTACTGTGACTCCTGAAGCTAGAAGGACAGCTGTGTTAAGGAGTGGGACTTCAAAGGGGTTGAGGGTTGTAATTCCAGAAGGAGGTCAGCAACCTCCTAGTTGATAAGTGGGGGCTAAGCTGGAGTGGTAAAAAGCTCAGAAGAAACCTAAAAAGAAGAATACCTCAGAGGTGATAAATAGAATTATTCCGTAGCGGAGGCCTTTTTGAACAGAGGGGGTATGGTGACCTTGAAAGGTTCCTTCTCGAATGATATCCCGTCATCATTGAAGTATTGTTAGGAGGAGAAGTATTAAACCTAAGGTTATTAAAATAATGGAGTTGAAGTGAAATCAAATGGTTAAGCCAGATGTTGTAAGAAGGGCTCCAATGGCGCTGGTTAAGGGCCAAGGGCTGGGGTCTACTATGTGGTATGCATGTGCTTGATGGGCCATTAAACGTTTTCTTGTAGGTAAAGACTTAGGAGAAGGACAAAAACGTATGCTTGGATAATAGCTACTGCAATTTCTAAAATGGTTAAGAGAAGAAGCAGACCTAGGGTGAGTAGGGCTACGGAAGGCATTATGGACAAGAGGGTAAATACGGCGGTAGAGGTAAGTTGAATTAAAAGGTGGCCAGCTGTTAGGTTAGCAGTAAGGCGGACGCCGAGGGCGAGGGGACGAATGAAAAGGCTGATTGTTTCGATAATAATTAGGACAGGAATAAGAAGGGTAGGGGTGCCTTCAGGAAGGAGGTGGGCTAGTGAGTGTGTGGGTTGATTACGTATTCCGATAATAAGGGTGGCTAGCCAAAGGGGGACTGCTAGGCCAAGGTTTAGAGAGAGTTGGGTTGTTGGTGTAAAAGTATAGGGGAGTAAGCCGAGAGTATTAATGGAGATTAGGAAAACTATTAAAGAGGCGAACATAAGGGCTCATTTATGCCCTCCTAGGTTAATAGGTATAAATAATTGGTGGGTAAATCGACTAATAAACCAGTTTTGAAGGGTGAGTAAGCGGTTATTTGATCAACGAGAGGGGGCGGAAGGGAATAAGATTCAGGGGAGTGTGAGGGCTAGTGCTATTAAGGGGATACCTAATAGAGTGGGACTTATAAATTGGTCAAAGAGGCTTAGTGTCATCGTCAGGCTCAGGGGATTATTTTAGGGGTTTCGGTATTTTGGGGATTAGGGTTATTAGGGTTTTTATGAGATGTCACTTTGGGAGGGATAATAGTAGTGAAAACGAGTCATGAAAACACTAGAATCAGAAGTCAGGGCGAGGGGTTTAACTGGGGCATGTCACTAAGGGTGGTTAGGAGTCACCGATTTTTAGCTTAAAAGGCTAACGCTTCTGCCTGGTCTTAGCTTCTTAGTGAGGCATCTTCAAGCATTAGTAGGGATCAGTTCTCAAAGTGTTCGAGAGGGACTGCTTCTACTACAATAGGTATAAAACTGTGGTTAGCTCCGCAGATTTCAGAACATTGACCATAAAACACGCCAGGGTGTGATGTGATAAAGGCTGTTTGATTTAGTCGGCCTGGAACTGCATCTATTTTAACCCCAAGCGATGGGACTGTTCATGAGTGAAGAACATCTTTTGCGGAAACTAAAATTCGAATTGGGGATTCTACAGGGATAATCATTCGGTGGTCGGCTTCAAGTAGGCGGAATTGGCCGGGTGAGAGGTCATTAGTGGGGATTATGTAGGAGTCAAATTGTAATTTTTCATAATCTGTATACTCGTAACTTCAGTATCATTGATGTCCAATTGCTTTAATTGTAAGATGTGGGTCATTTACTTCATCTATGAGGTATAGAATGCGGAGGGAGGGTAGAGCAATAAGGATAAGAATGATTGCGGGGAGTACGGTTCAAATGATTTCAATTTCTTGGGAGTCCAAGAGAAATTTGTTTGTTAATTTTGTGGTTACTATCGCCACAATAATATAGAGAACTAATGTGCTGATGAGGAAGACGATTATTAATGCGTGGTCATGGAAGTGAAGTAGTTCTTCTATTACAGGTGATGCTGCGTCTTGAAAACCTAATTGTGAGGGGTAAGCCATATTTAAGATGTGCGAGAGTTTAACTCGCAATTCTGTCTTGACAAGGCAGTGTAATGTTTTACTAACATCTTATTAAGAAAGTGGCAGATAGGTTATGTGAGTGGCTTGAAACCATTCTAAGGGGGTTCAATTCCCTCCTTTCTCGTTAATTATGTCGAACTTGAACGAAAGCAGGTTGCTCAAAAGTATGATAGGGAGGCGGAGACCCATGGAGTCATTCGACATTAGTTGAGGCTAACTCTACGGATAATACTTCTCGTTTGGCAGCAAATGCTTCTCAGATAATGAATAGAAATATAATGACAGCAACTAAAGAGATTAGGGATCCGATGGAGGAGATGCTATTTCAGAGTGTGTATGCATCTGGATAGTCGGAGTATCGGCGGGGTATTCCAGCGAGGCCTAAGAAATGTTGGGGGAAGAAAGTTAGGTTCACGCCTGTAAATATTACCCCGAAATGGATTTTTGATCAGGTGTTGTGCAGGGTATAGCCAGTAAATAAAGGGAACCAGTGGACAAATCCTGCCATAATGGCGAATACGGCGCCCATAGATAAAACGTAGTGGAAGTGGGCTACTACGTAGTAGGTGTCATGTAATACAATATCAAGGGAAGAGTTGGCTAATACAATTCCGGTTAGACCTCCAACTGTGAATAGGAAAATAAAGCCTAGGGCTCAGAGTAGAGGGGTTTCTCACTTGATTATACCTCCATGAAGAGTAGCTAACCAGCTGAAAACTTTTACGCCCGTAGGGATGGCGATGATTATAGTAGCTGAGGTAAAATATGCACGTGTGTCCACGTCCATTCCTACTGTGAATATGTGATGGGCTCATACGATAAATCCTAATAGACCGATGGCCATCATGGCTCATACTATCCCTATATATCCGAAAGGTTCTTTTTTCCCTGAGTAATAAGCTACAATATGTGAAATTATGCCAAATCCAGGTAGAATTAGAATATATACTTCGGGGTGACCGAAAAATCAGAAGAGGTGTTGGTAGAGAATCGGGTCTCCGCCTCCTGCGGGGTCAAAGAAAGTTGTGTTCAAATTTCGGTCAGTTAATAGTATAGTAATACCGGCTGCTAGGACAGGAAGGGAAAGAAGAAGTAAGACAGCAGTAATTAATACAGCTCATACAAATAAGGGTGTTTGATACTGAGAAATTGAGGGGGGTTTCATATTAATAATAGTGGTGATGAAGTTAATAGCCCCTAGAATTGAGGAGATACCTGCTAGGTGTAAAGAGAAAATTGTAAGATCAACAGAAGCCCCTTGATGGGCTAAATTACCTGAGAGAGGAGGATATACAGTTCACCCTGTACCTGCTCCTGCTTCTACTCCTGAGGAGGCGAGGAGGAGTAGAAAGGAGGGGGGCAGTAGTCAGAAACTTATATTATTTATCCGTGGGAATGCTATGTCTGGGGCTCCAATTATTAAAGGCACTAGCCAGTTGCCAAAGCCTCCAATTATAATAGGCATTACTATGAAGAAAATTATAACAAAAGCATGGGCTGTGACGATAACATTATAAATTTGGTCATCACCCAAAAGGGCTCCTGGTTGACTTAGTTCTGCCCGGATTAGAAGGCTAAGTGCGGTACCCACTATTCCGGCTCATGCACCAAATACTATATATAGGGTGCCGATATCTTTATGATTAGTTGAGAAAAATCAGCGTGTGATTGTCACAGGTAGGATGGCTGAGTAAGCGGTGGATTGTAGACCCACAAACAGGGGTTTTAGCCCCCTTCATACCAAGCCCTGAGGTGTTAACACGTTAGATTGCAAATCTTAAGAAGCCGGTTTACGCTGGCCGGGGCTTTCCCCCACCTTCCCGCCCTAAAAGGTGGGGGAAAGTAGATAGATGCTCGCTGGTTAGAGCCCCTAGCTGTTAACTAGGAAATTGATGGATCAAGGCCTTCCTATCTAGTAAGGCTTTAGCTTAATTAAAGTGTCTGCCTTGCATGCAGAAGATGTGGGTTAGATCCCTGCAAGTTTTACAAGAGCTAGAGGGTTTTCACCTCTGCTTGGGGCTTTGAAGGCTCCGGGTCTATTAACCTAAGCTCTTAGCTCGTAAGCATTATTATTGTTGGGAGAAGGGGAAGAAGTATAAGGGTTAATGTAGTTGAAAGGCTTAGGAGGAGAGTGGTTTGGGTTAAGCTAAATCGCCATTGGTTAATTGCAGAAGTGGTATTGGGGGAAAGAGTAAGTGTTATGGCGTAGGATAGACGGAGGTAGAAATAGAGACTGAGGAGGGTTGATAGGGCTGCGAGAGTTGCAAGGGGGGTGAGATTTTGCTTAATTAATTCTGTGAGGATTATTCATTTAGGGCCAAAGCCAGTAAGTGGGGGGAGTCCTGCTAGAGAGAGTATAATGAAAGGGGTAAGAGCGGTTAGAACAGGTGATTTAAACCATGAGTTTGCTAGTGAATTAATGGATGTAGCTTTGTTAAATTTAAGCAAGTTAAAGGCGGCTAATGTTATTAGAATATAAGTTAGTAGGGCGAGCAGGGTTAAAGATGGGGAGTATTGAATAACCAAGGTTATTCACCCCAGGTGAGCAATGGATGAGTAAGCCAAGATCTTGCGGATTTGAGTTTGGTTTAGTCCTCCTCATCCACCAACAAGAGTGGATAAGATTGCTAGGGTGGAAATAATAGGTGTGTGTTGTGAGGTTAGTTGGAGAAATAATGCGAAAGGAGCTAGTTTTTGTCAAGTGGATATAATTAATCCGGTAGTTAAGTCAAGTCCTTGAAGTACTTCAGGAAGTCACGTATGAAGGGGGGCAAGGCCGAGTTTAAGTGCTAAGGCGAGGGTAATGATGGTGAGGGGAAAGGGGTGAGAGAGGTCATTAATATTCCACTGGCCGGTCATCCAAGCATTTATTGAGCTGGCAAATAGGATTATTGCTGCCGCAGTTGCTTGAGTGAGAAAATATTTGGTAGAGGCTTCAACTGACCGGGGGTGATGGTGTTGGGCTATTAGTGGAATAATGGCGAGTGTGTTGATTTCAAGTCCCATTCAGGCGAGTAGTCAGTGCGAGCTTATAAATGTAATGGTGGTTCCAAGACCGAGGGCAGATAAGAAAATAGGGAGGATGTAAGGGTTCATTAGTAAAGGGAGGGTTTAAACCTGCATTTTTGGGGTATGGGCCCAAAAGCTTATTTAGCTGACTTTATTTTAGGAAGTGGTGTAATGGAAGCACAAAGAGTTTTGATCTCTTTAGTAGGGTTTAAATTCCTTCTTTCTAAGAAGTCGGGGGGATTTTAACCTCCATAATTCACTCTATCAAAGTGGCCCTTTAATTCAGGCACGATTT